CTCGTTATTTGGGACCCTATTGATCTCTTTAGGCTTCTATTGAATCGAAAAATAGGTTTAATTGTCCATCTTTTTGATATATATAATCAATAAATATAAGGCATCCTCCGGATAATTCAAATCGAAGCAATTGGATGTCCGACTCGGGCCTATATGACCGATCAATAGAAATACTCCAACACTCTACCTTTATCATATATTCCATACATCACACTAGATAGATATCATATTCATGGAATACGAATCACTTTCAAGATGCCTTGGTGGTGAAATGGTAGACACGCGAGACTCAAAATCTCGTGCTAAAAAGCGTGGAGGTTCGAGTCCTCTTCAAGGCATAATATTGAGAATGCTCATTGAATTCCAAGATCTCGGATCGAATCGGTATATCAATATCGATCCGAGATCTTGGAATTAGAATAAGTTCGGCAGCGGATCACGAAATCTTGGTAATCTTCTCTATCTAATGAAGGGGGAGGCCGCTTACATGAATCCAATTTTAATTTCATCCGGGAAAAGCCATCTTTTTCTCAACAATGTCTTTGTCATTTGATCCAATAGTGTTCGATTAGATAGGAACAGATTTGATAAATACTGATAACTCTCGGATAGAGTATTAGAACGGAAAGAGCCATTCGATAATGAACTCTTGGTTCTAAGCCATCTCTGGCGATTAATCAACAATTCAAAGTGCTTTTCTTGCGTATTCTTGATAAACCAGCGTTTATATATAGATGTAGGAGTAGCCTTTTGGGAAGTAAGAAGCCCTTTTGACATCTCTTCATCTGCAAAGAATTCTCGATGTGAAAACACAGATACAAAGGGCTGATCTTTGGATAGGAAAAAGAGTGGATCTGCAGGGTCCCAAATGAATTGACTTATTCGAAAAAAGCCCTGTTCTTTGGAAGATCTATCTCGTGTCTGGTACTGCATGGTTCCACTCTGCAAGAACTCCGAATCATTCTCTTCATCATAAATGATCCGCTTGCCCCGCAATGACCCGGCCCAATAAGGAAATCCCAATTCATTGGGCCTTTCGATACAATCAAATAGAAAGCTCCGGGGGTTCCATATTCTAGGAGCCCAAACTATGGGATTGAATAAAACCTCCTCTATCTGTTGCGGATCGAGGGCTCCCTCCCCTTTTTCCAATTCCGATTGGTAGATAAATCGATGATCAAGGATAGAACAGGATCCATTTTGGATCATATCTAAGGGATTCCTTAGTTCGGGTCGAAGAAACAATGTCACTCGATCAT